GGGACTAAGACAAACTCAAACATACAAAAAAAGTACATATAAACTCTTGTTAATCTTTAGGGAAATAGTAGTATAGTAGTATAAACTATTCATAATCTTTAGGCTAATAATAAAAAAAAAAAAAAAGCGAATAAGCATAAAATAAAAGATAAAAAAAGAGAAGATCTAAATCAGACACGATGTTGTTTTTTCTAGAGGGTAAGGGCTGTTGAAGAGTGGTCCAAAAAGGGATGTCCGTCCCAAAGGAAAGCTCGAGAACGATAGTAACTTCTTTCTAGTTCTAATGTAATGGAGCAAGGATGGCTACGTTCAGGTATTACAATTCTAAAAAATGAAAATGGGATTGTATCTTCCTCATTCGAATTTTTTTTTATGGATCTTGGTTCGCGCTTTCCGGCTTTTCCACTCATGACAGGGCTCGTCTTGCTTGTGTGTCGCCTCAATAAAATAAAGTTATACAACTATCATATATATATATGTGGTCTAATGATTATTGGGCATGGTTTGCCAAAGACTTTTAGTCTTTTAAAAAAAAAAGGTATTCAACTACTCCCATCGCTAGGCCTACTAGGCCTTTAGGAAATCGCTTTAGTGCCGCGCAGCGAGCAGGGAAGATGCAGCCGAAGTTGCCCAGAGAGCTATAAGTGAAGCGCTGGGATGGCAATGCCCATAGAGGTAGTAGCAAGAGAGGCCAGGCCGGAAGGCGTGAGTCAGAAGCAGAGCTTACTAATAGGGGGGCGACCAAATGCCCCAAGGAGAAGACGTAACGCGAAGAGAGCGAGGGCTCCAGTAGTGGGGGCAGCCCTTATGTGGTGCAAGCTGTAGGAGAAGCACAGATACTTAGGGAAGTGGAGTCATTGTGAAGACTAGTGTAGCGGTCCCTAACTTTTATGGAAGCTGAGACCCCTCCGTGGTCTTAGACTGGTTAGTCGCGATGGACCAGTATTTCGAACTAGAAGAAATTACGGACTCGGAGCGGTTACATTTCACTACCACGAAGACGAAGTTGAAGGAAAACAAAAAGGCAGGCTTATGGTGAGCACATGTACGACAGAAGAGGGAGCAGGAGGAGAAGCGCTACGAAGAACAAGAAGTTCGTCAGTTTAAAGATTCATTTCTACCAGGTGACGGACTAATAAGTTTAAGAATCTGAGACAAGGTTGTTTTTGAAATGGCTATGAGAGAGTACATAGAGGAGTTTTTTGACCTCCTGTCTCTACGATGTAGAGTGAAGAAGGGAGACAAGAGGGCAATATTCGAGCTGACTTTTTCTGAGCACGAATTGCATTTGTGTTTGACGGACAGCATAGAAGCAGCATACCGTATTGCTTTGAGGGTCGAAGGACCTACTGGTTCAGCCAAGAATCAGAAACCGAATAAAGGAAGCGAAGATAAGAGTGAAAATATGCCGTGGAGAAGAGCTTACTTACTTATGAGCAAAAAGGGAAGACGAAGTCGCAGGAGATTCGGTAGAGGAGATGGAGCTGGTAAAGGTGACCAGCAGGGAGATCAGGTTCGCCTTCATCGGGTTTGGACGTTCAGCTGTTCAAGGGAGTTTTGCAGGGAATGCTGAGCGCTAATCTAAGTCTTGAGAGAGACGTTCTGACCGACCACAAGCGGTAAGAGTCCAGCCCTTGAACACCAAACAAAAAAAAATATATAAAGTCATCAAAAAGAGCCATGGACGGAGAGAGTCAAGTCAGGCCTTTCTAATCCATATGTCCTTTTTCACAGCGATTTTTTATTTGTTTATCTTTATCGAGGTGGCAATTCAATTGTTCCAACTGGTGACCAGAAAAGAGAGAGTGGCTAGCGCGCCTAACCTTTGAAATTGAGCTGCTCTGCTCGTGAAAAAAGGGTTGAGTTTCGAGGATATGAGTCAGGTAAGAGAGTTGCTTTTGCCTAAGCTGAGCTTTCTTTCATAGCTTTTGCTGGAAACAAAGACAGACTGAGAATCATCCCTATAGTCGTAGTCATCGGGGTAACTTCCTCTATAAAGGATCATGTTCTCCCTTCTCTGTCCCAAAGTCAAGTTAAAGTAGAGAATCTCAGTTCTGTTCTAGTGGAAGCCTTTAGACTATCAATTCCTTCCTTTCGCCTAATCAAGGATATAAATAAGGTGGCACCTCAACGAATAAAAAAGAGAACTTCGTTTCCTCACCTCAATGCTATGGATTAGAACCCGTTCTCTCCACTCCTGGTAGTCGAGTGGCTTTACGCTTCAGGGACAAAAGAAAGACAGTCGATTTCTCTTCTATCCCTTCCTGACTCTGCTGACATCCCGCCTTAATGTTTCTTAGGGTTGAAAGAAGAAATGAGATGCCCTTGTTCTCTCCTATCCTTTTTCTATACATATAGTAGCGCCCGCTGGCCAGTCATAGATAGTAGGCACTTATTTTATTTCTGGCTTCCTCTCTGTTTGTTTTTGTTTTTAGAGATCAGGTTCAAACTACTAAAGCTCGTAGGAAGAGTCAAAGCGAATAGGACTTTCCCATATTCGTAGAGGTAGCTCAGCTCCCGGCCTCTTTCCTGTCTATTTGCGTTGCTAAGCTGACACAGGGCTGAAAGAGGCATGCCCCTATGTTCGAAAAGAGATCACTCCTGGCTAATGGTCGACTGAAGCCTCAGCCTATTTGAAAGAATTGTCTTCACACTTTAGGTAAAGTGTAAGTGGCTTGAGCCTACCTAAGCTTGATGAAGGGCAGACGGACCTGGCGTTGAGTGCCCTTTCCGCTCATCTTCCTATAAAAGCGGCTGAGGATTTGACTTGACTTAATCATATTGGGACTTATGATCCCTCTCTCTCCTTTTTTGCTAATTGAATAGATTTTTTTCTTTAGTGGTTTTGCCCAATCTGCTATCCGAAAGAAAGGGGAATGGCTCGGCTATCCCACCTAGCCAAGCCAGAAAAATAGATTCGATATAAAGTTGCATAAAGCCCCAGTTCAAATTATTAAGAATTCGAACAATACAAAGCACAGAAGAACGAAAACCACAAATGCAAACAACAGTAACAAGTACAGACATAAAAGTGCAAGATGATCCATACACGCTCGACCGCGAAAAGGAGAAAACGGCCTTAATCTCCACTATTTCTGATTAAGAACAATATATTTTTCTCCTTTCCTTGCCCTTCTTGATGACGTGCAGCACCAACCTGCGCTCTTTTTCTCATTAACCATGAACCATATACCATACCACGACCAAAGTTTAGGAAAAAGTGTTGTTAAAGGTTTCAATCTGGAAAAGGGAGAGTAACATAGCCAAGGATGAACTGCCGATTATCCATTTGTGTGCACCAATAAGAATGCATTTGCAATGCAGCCTGTGTTGGCACCGCCACCATGGATAACACAAGCGTGCTGTCAGGTTCCAACATGCATGAAGTCTTCAGCTTCCTGCATGGTAGCACCCATGTGAAAAGGGAAGCCAGAGACTCTGAACTCTGGCTGCTGGAACATGTCATCGCCATTGAAGATGCTTGTCACATCAGAACCAGATTGGGTGGAAGTCCCCCAACTACCACTCTCTGAGTGCTGAACCATGTAACTAGATATGTTGCCACCTGCCTGACGATTAAAGATATTTCTATCGTGCTTTGGAGATGAAGGCTTGGATTGCTGCATATTCTTTGTGTTCAAAAAGCGCCCTCCAGAACCCCTGGCTCTCTTCATTGCGTGACGATGTCGAGACTCGTGAAGATATGGCTTTCTGTTTTTGACAAGCTTATTTTGAGCCTGACGCTTGGCACGGACCTGTCGCCTTTTGAGGATAGCACTGTATTGTTTCGCATTCACATAAATGGGCAAGCTCTCTGTGCATTCAAGAGGAAGTGCAACTCTTGTGGAGGTGACACCCACCATTTGAGGATAAATGATGGCATTTGATCCATAAGTAGCTACGAGCCTTCCAAAGTAAGTGTCAGCCCAAGGGTAGGATAGGCAAGCCGTTGGATGATCATGATGCACTTGCGGCTGAGGAAGAGTGTTGGTGGCACTTTCGCCTGATAGGGATGCCTTTGTTCCACTCTCTGCTTGCACATCTAAAATTCCACCCCAACCTGGATGAGCTGTCAAATTTTGCAGAACGGTCTTGCTTTTTCCCATTGCGGCCTCCACATGATTAGATTGACCAGTTGACAGAGTAGAAGTTGAATCCTGATCTTGGAACTCGGATTCTGATTTCTTGATATCGGAGTGATGTTTCAATGCAGATTCCACTCCAGTCTTCTTAGAGGGAGCATGTTCTAGTTGGTCACTGGAGTTCCACATAGATGAGCAACTCACGAATAAAGGAGCAAAAGATTGACCTTCTTTTCCATGGCCACCTTTCTTCGAGAAACGTCAGCATCCTCTTTGAAACCGGTGCTCTAGAAGCTTTAGACCAAATATACGGAAAACCTCTATGCTACTGTAATACACTAGAGCTCTCTAGACTGGAGTTACCTTTTGCTTTGGGTAATGAATGACTTCAGAAACATCTGGTGAGCTTTGGCTCTTGTGCTGTTTTCTCTCACCGGAAAACTACTACTGTATTACCTATGGAGTACTATATACTAGTATTTCCTTTGCTTTCCCCAATTCTCATATACAAAGTTGTCCAGAAAATAGAAAAGGAAAAAACAAGACCATCCCTTCAGTCATCACATGTAATACAAACCCTCTCTTCCCTCACCACATCCACCTTCTTTTGTTTTCTTCTGGGCATGTTCTTGATTTTTGATCAGCCACCTAACCTAATTATTATTACCATTTATGACTTTGAAGTAGGACTTTGGAATGATGCTACTCCTCTTCTTCTATATATATAAGTGAATAGATCTTTGTGATTCAATCGATTCGATTCTCGTTCTCACCCTCGGCGAACTCCCTTTAAGGACAGAAGCGCATCCAAACCTCGTTCTTTTGTATTATTTGTCGGAATAGATAATACATATATGATCAGATGCATATGTAGGTAAGGACTGCTTAGAGTTGGACACAGAATGCCTAATTCAAATTGAAATGTACAATGATCCGGGAAATAAGATTTTGCTTTTCTTAAAAGAGAAAAAAACGAAATAGATCCACTTTCTGGATTATTGCCGATGTAATCATAAAAAGCGAATTTTTCAGGGACCGGATAAACTTTGATTTTCGGCTAACCCAGCACCAAGTCTTCAATAGATTTCTTGCTGGAGTTCCGTCCTTTAAGCCAGGGAAGCTGCATCTACTTTAATTGATGATTTCTCGCCTTCAGCCTCTATACTATATTACATCAAATAGAAGCGATGGTACAGATATTGACCTAACCAAGCTAGTATGAATCATCTCAGCTCCGATCATGGTGGGTGACTGCGGGAGATTAGTTTCAAGCCACTGCCTCGAGAGCTGCCTACGAAAGAGTTCCGGCTATGCCTGGCCATCATAACATTCATAAACGAGATTGATAGATGAATAGAGGAGTCCAGCCACAATCATTATTGATTCGCCTGGGAGGAGTTCAACCGCTCGAACTCAGAGAGATGAGCCTAACAGTGCCCCAAGCCAAAATAGAGAGAGGAGAAGAATGCAACTATCTAATCGGGATCACAGTTCCGACCATTCCTTTGAAGGCCGAAAGGTGAAGAAGTGTTTAGCCACACTCTCTGCGGAACAGTCTTATCAAAGCGCTCTCTTTAACCAATCAAGCAAGACAGATGGAATGAAAGAAAGAAAAAGTAGCTCCGCAGCTCGCCCAGAAGAAGATAGACCGGCCACTATAGATTTGTCAATCCCTGGGCTTGGCCAAAGACATACCCGGCATACTAAGACTAAGATGAATCATCTCAGTCCCTCAACAGGCCTAGTCCCTAAATCCCTAAACTAAATAGGACGCTTATAATCGCGATCATGCCGCATCAGCTCTTTCAGTCACTACTACCTGTGTCGCACCTACAGTGGCAGAGAGTTTGATAAGACTCTCGGATAAGAAAGATCAATCCTGAATAAGCTTCAGCTGATTCTCAAACTAAATCTTTTTATAAGCAAGGAGCTATCTATAGGAAGATAATTGCCAGGTCAGTCTAAATGGAAGTAGACCAACATAGGAAGAAATGTGAAAGTAGGGGCTGCTAAGCGCCCAGACCCAGAATTCAGTGAAAATGGAGTTCTTGGTACCGGTCAAGCAGAAATAATATGAATAGCGAGCCAGTACTATATTTATAGATTGGAAAGAAGGGACTCTCCAAAGAGAGGCCCGAGCGGAATGAAGTTGTGCTAAATGAACGAGTTGTCCTAAATGCCCCTTGTTAGCTGTCGCAGGAAGTGGTGAGGGCTCAGGAAGTGAAGCAAACTCGACCAAAGGACAAGTCTGTTCCTGCTTCGTTTTCGGTTCCCGATTCAATCTTCACCTTTCCTGAATGAAGAAAGAGAGCGAAAGAGAAGATATCAGTGCAATAGGTACAGAGATAGGAGAAACTGTCTTCGTTCGGTTCGGCAGAAGAAAGCCGAGAAAACAAACAAATAGGAAGAGCACTATGCAAGCTTATAATTAAGCAGATATATAAAAGCTATCACCACCTCAAGCAGTAAAACAAAGTCGTTATGGCTATGTTACTAACATAGACAACTATGAATGGTATTCATTGACAGGAGTGACCGCTTTCTAAAGGAAGCAAGCAATTCGGACAGAATGTTGAGGGCTTGAAAGAATAAGATACGTAGAGCGTGAACCAAGGTTCATAGGCGGATCAAAGTCGAAAGGCAAAGCTGTTGGTTAGACGTAGACGAAGCCAAAGTATAGTTAGACGAAGCCGTAGGAACTCTTGCAACGCAATCCCAGCTACAGGAAGCTAACTCCCTAAGACGAATGAGTCACTTTCTGATCCTTACTCCCCGAAGGAACTCTTAGCCTCATAGCTACATGAGCTACATTAGGTTCCGTAGGGTTAGCAATACAAGAATCTCGATTTGAAAATACCTGAGGTAGGATTACTCAACGATCCTTGTTACCTTAACTCCCTTCTCCCGGGATGAAGCCTTAGAAGGAAAAGTATAGGCCAAAAACTCTTTAGCTTTAGATGTTATATGAACCCCTAACAAGGAACCGTAGGCATAGAGCTATCGGGTCATAACTCTTCTCACTCTGGCCTTAGGGTTCTTCTTTCAACAATCTAAAATCCTTTCTTCATTTACAAACACTTATGTGATAATATTCCTAACAAAGATTCCGTTTGACTTGACCGTAGGACATCACCTTCCTCAATGCAATGGAAAACTAGGAGCACGGAAGCGATGAAAGCATGCCCACTTTCGCCGGCTAACACAATGGATCAATACAGGGGAAACTGGCCGAGAAGCCTAAGCTAGCTATCAGCTGCCCTAGCGAACGAAGTCTAGTCTTCTTATCGAGATGAGCATGAGTGGTCAAGCCCTGCAATGAGATCATGCGCCCTAACCTAAGCCTGGGCTACTGTTGTGTGTTCCGATCCTTCTAGTGAGAGCTTGTGACCATCGCAGTGACCGCAAGCTAGCAACAACGAAAGAATGAGCGAGAGCAGCTCGAACCGCTTTAAGCATTAAGCATTAAGCATTAAGCAAGAGCCTACCTCTACCCGAAAGCAGCGGCGAGGCGGACATTGATTTTGCAGAAAGGCTGGCTGCCTTGCAGGGTCGCTTACCTAGTTCACCGGTACTAGGCTATGAGAGGCTCAACATCGGGTCCAATGTAAAGCAAGCCTTGCGAATGATGGTGGCTCCATACGGGTAGACGTAGGCCCTGAAACCATAACAAAGACAAGACAATTACAGGGAGGACGTACGTGTTCTCGGGCGAGTGCGGACTCGGTTAGTATACAAGATCATCAACATAGTAATAGGATGCATCTGCTGAAGCCAAGACTCATGTAACAACAAGCTGGACCGAAGCTCAGCCATAGTTGGTTTTGGTCGTTGAAGCTTCGCCGTAGTGACAAAGCTTTCATACTCCGAAGGCAGGCCAGCAAGAAGGAATGTAAACATATCAGATTGGGACACCGGTGCATTGATAGATGCCAAGGAGTCACAACTGTTCTTGAATGTACGAAGGTAAGCCGCCATAAACGGATTTCCTTTCTTCTCTCTTTCACTATCATGTTCCTCACTAACCCGAAAGGCTTTCTTTAAACCATACTTTGGGGAGGGGATCTTTGAACCTTGTTTGAGCTCCTCTTCCCCTTTCTAGACAAGAAAGGAGTTCCCCTTCTCCTTTCTTTTCGTTTTCACTTACATACGCGAATCTAGGTCCAGCCTCGCTTGCATTCAGTTATCAAGGGGGATGTCTACTCTTTCGTTTACATACGCAAGCTCCCGATTAGTCGCAATCGCACTTCTGTACAATATCCAACGCATATTAAAGCACTTACCGGCCAAGCATCAACAGAGTAGCCTGCGGATTGGTGCCCGGTGACACGGTAAAGGTTGAACCATCAACAACTCTGAGTGCCCCAAAAAGTCTTAAGTTCCTATCAACCACTTTCCCAACAAGGCAGCCGCCATGGTAATGCGATATTGTGGTCACAACGACAGAACTATCCCATCAGAAAATCATTGGATAGATCAGCAGGCAATGAAGGTCCAACATACCTGAAATATATAGGACCAAACTCTTGTTGGTACTTGAATTCCTACATGGAGCGGCTTTGTTGTACATCATGAATCTTTCTGTTCACACACCTCTCCACATCCATCACCAGGATTTCGGAAGTAATGAAACCTGACTATTGGGTTAACCTTAACATCAGTTGATGCTAGTCTGAGAGAACCAGCAGAGAGGGGGCCAACAATCTTCTCCATCAGGGTTGCCACAGTAAAATATACCGGAGAGGGGGAACTCCTAACAAAAGCACCATGAGACGGGGCTTTTATCCCAAACATCTCCTTCTGCACGAGTGGCTATCGCGCCTAACCTTTGAAATTGAGCTGCTTCTCTCTCTTGTTCCTTATCTGGTTCCTGCCAGTGGCTTGGAAGCAAGCTACCCGCGCTATATAGAGGGAGAAGAGCAGCAGGATTGAAGAAGTGAAGACGACTCGAAGAGGGAGAGGCCGAAGGGGGAAATGGGGATGCACCTATAACCCTTGAATTAGAAGGAATTCAAGTAAGCGGGGGGAAGTTCAATTAGAAGAGAATGACCCCCTTTTTGACTTTCCACTTGCTAACGAACTTCTACCTCAGCTAAATGCAAACCTTGACCCGGAAAACGAAGTCTTTCCTAATCTATCTCATAGTATTACTGAAAGAATATGGGCTCTTCTCGAAGGAGATGCCGCTAATTTACCTTCCTTAGGTCTCAAATGTGATTGATCCGGCAGAGTGGATAAAGAATTACCTAGACTTTGTATTTCTGCTTAGTCTCGCCTGCTATCGTAAGAATCCTAAAGACCAGGTGACTGGACATATTGCTTCTTTGCTAGTTCCCTTGAGTAGGTATAAAACTTCCTTATTCTAGGTTATTTGGTACTGCCTTCTTTTGTGGACTCCTAGGAATTCCGTATAGAGAAAAAGAGAGTCTTCAAGTTGAACTAGCTCTAGGGTTGCTGAAAACCTCTTTGCCTTCGACGGAGTACATGTTTTTGAAGTGGGCAAAACCTCTGCCTTAAGGAAAAGTGTATAACCCAAGGCTACGAACCAAAGGAGAGAGGCTAGGTCTCAATCAATAGAAAGAAAACGAAATAGATCCACTTCATTTATCACAATGAATTCTATTTGTTCGATACACTATTGTCAATATAAATATTGAATATTGAAAAAATCGATTTCAAAAGAAATTTCATAAGAGAAGAAGATGAGGCAAAGAAGGAATTGATAGAGGTGCGTCGAGAAGTTCAATACCTTCTTGATCGAGAAAATGTCCTTGCTTGTACTTCTCTTTATTTTTCGAGATTGGGTTGGTGTTCAGTGTACCGCTTGTGACGCCTATGCTTTGCATGAACATCTCAATGTCCAAGATAAAAGGAACGAGGGGAAGAATCGACGAGGCGAGTGTTCTCGAAGAGAAAATCGTGATGGAAAAAGCGTGAGGAGAATTCTCAAGTCGAGATGTTAGAAGGTGCAAAATCAATGGGTGCAGGAGCTGCTACAATTGCTTCAGCGGGAGCTGCTATCGGTATTGGAAACGTCCTTAGTTCCTCGATTCATTCCGTGGCGCGAAATCCATCATTGGCAAAACAATTATTTGGTTATGCCATTTTGGGCTTTGCTCTAACCGAAGCTATTGCATCGTTTGCCCCAATGATGGCCTTTTTGATCTCATTCGTATTCCAAGTCCTTTAGTAATCGTTTACGGTGGGTGGATAAGCAGGAAGGGATCCCCAGCTAAAAATCAGTAACTGCCCGAGAAGGTCAGTGAGGTTCCTGCTATGGTGAAAGATCTTTCACTATAGTGGGAAGAAGACAGGTGGGAGCGAGCGGAGCGAGAGCAAAGCAAGTTCCAGTGGTGGGTTGTCTTCGCGGTCCCACAACATAGTAAGAAGAGTGGCAATGCTGGGTAAAGCCATAAGCATTGAGCTTACGCGATCCAAGCTGAGCAAAGAATCAAAACCTTCCCCAATAAATATAGGATTCGTCGAATGTGAATTCGTGAGCAAAGCTGATCAAAAAGTGTGGTGTACTTTTTCTCACTTGGAAGGGTAAGGATCGGCTGGATGCCTTGGAGGCACCATAGATTGCACCGTTGGCAACGGCGCTTTTGAGTGCCCCTAACCTTGAGGGGGCCGTAGATCGAGTTCTGGGCTAAGGTTACCAGTTTCGCAGCCCTTCGAAACTCCCTTCTGGAAAAGGTTCAGTAGATCTACCAGGTTACCGGAAATGACCAAAGAACAAAAAAAACTGCACCTAGTGATGAGCTTGACTGGTACTCTAAGACGAACGCGGTCCGATCTGGCAAAGCTGGCTCAACGTATGCTCTAGCTCCAAGATTTTGCTCTTATTGCTAGCTCTTTTTTATGCCTGGCACTGAAGAAGAAAGATCAGATGCGCCTTATCCGCTATTTGCGATGTGAATAGAGGTTAGGTACAACGGACTAGAATTCCACAGTAGAAAGAGCTATGCGCACCAGCCCTTAGCATTAGTGCGTCTATGCGTGCTTTTAACATTCTATATCTTAGTGCGGAAATGCCCCCTTAAGTGCTTTAGTGGGAATGCGGAGGATTGATTGCTTGGTAGCCGTAAAAGCGGTCCCGAGAACCTTTGCTTGTCAGGTGCACATTCAAAAGGGAGTGTAATGTAAGTGAGGGTGCGCCCCCCCCTTTGTTAGCAAGAAGTGGTTAGCGGTCCAGGCAGCTCTCTTTCAAGTCCTCATCGGTCGAGTAGAAAAAGAAAGCCAAAGCCGTTCAGTGGTGAGTCGGTGGATCAGAGATGCCTTCCGTCGATCGGCTGTAGTCGATAAAGGCCGTAAAACATAGGAATGCAGTGGTGGCTGTCTAGCTGCAATCTTTGGTTTAGTCTGGCCTCGACGAGAAGGAAATGCGAGCATCCCTCCCGGCTCGCGTTCTCTACTATGATGTCCATTCCTTTCTGACTTCCCTGGGCAATCCGCCAGAGACAGGGACTTACCATTTGCTGTTCTAGTGGGTACGTTTTTCGACTCGTGTTATAGCTGCTAAAAAGCTATTTCGCATCTTTTAGAATGACACAGCGAGTCCAGACTCTTGGTCTTTAGTGACCCGAGTGAGAAGCTCTTCTAGCTCGGCAGTAGAATTAGCTTAGCAGTTAGCAGTGGGAGGAGCCTATTCTATAGAAAAGCCTTAGTCCAATTGGCCTTTGGTTGGAGTCTTCCGAATCTCTATAGTCATCTGGTCGTTAAGAAGAAGCAAAGTCCCTTGACGCTTAAGTAAAAGGTCGACCTTCCTATAGAAAGAATGAGGAAAAGCCCTATACGAATTGATCCCTACGCTCGGATGCCCCCGTAAGAGCTATCTCAAGCGGAAAAGACCAATATCTGAATAGGAAGACGTAGCTTCATACTACTCGCTCCATTTCATTTTGCTCGTTGGGTTCAACCTTCCACAAAAGCATTAATAAAACCCTTGCCTAGGGAAGAATTCCTATATGGAAAGGCTACATCTTGGTGACGTTCTTACCAGCTCTTTGTCTAGACCCTCCTCTAACCTCTTAAGAAGAGATGGGCGAGCCGCCTCAGAGAAGGAGTGGCTTCCGGCCGTAAGAAGCGGAATCGAATAAAAGAAGGGCTTCGATCGATTGAACTTTAGCAAATAGTCCATAGCAGATAGATTGAGTTTTAGGCCTGCGTCTGGCCTTGTTTTGGCTTAAAGCAGAGCAGCGGACAAGGGAGAAAGAGAAAGGAGTAGCGCAAGCCGGCTAAGCTATTGCCATTGATAAAAGAAGTGGATTCTCAACTCCTACGATAAGAGAGAGAGGTGGGATTAGCGAATCCAAGTCTTAGTTTCCAGATTTGGCAGAAGAAGCAGCGTTCATTGACAGCCAAGCGGCAACCTACTCTGATGCGCCCGGTCCCCCGTCTCAGGGAAAGCAAGAAGTGAAAAAAGCTCTGGGAGCTTGCTTCAGTCCATAAAGAGCTTTGTGAAGTCGGCAGACATATCCTGGATGAGCGGTATCCAGAAAACCAGGAGGTTGAGACATATAGACCTCCTCCTCAAGAGTTCCGTGTAAAAAGGCATTACAGACCTCCAGTTGCTTAAGAACCCAATTATATGTGCAAGCGAGAGAAAGAATAATACAATACGCGAGAGTTGTTGGTTTGACAACAAGACGTGAAGGTATCAGAAAAGTAAATACCTGCCTGCTGATGGAAGCCTTTCTCCATAAAGTATGCCACTGGAGGGGTCCTTCCCTGCAATGTATGTTGGAGGGTCAGCTTCTACTTACTTCCTTCTAGAAGCGAAGGTTGGCAAGGAAGACCCATTCATGTTCTATTCTATGCCATGCCGCAAATTCAGTATACCAATGTTAGCGAATCAGATTCTTCAAAAGAAGAGTCTGCAGGGGCAGCAAATCTAGTTTCCAAATAAGTCAGAATCTTAGCGGAAGCTCTTCCTTTGCCAGCTATTCCTATGTCAGCTACTACTTTGTCAGAGGCTAAGTTCCCTCTATCCTCCGGGAAGGGAGTAGAAGAAGAAGTCCTCGTGACTCGGCTACATAAATTAGCATATCATCCGAATAGATTTACAGAGAAATATTGTCAATCAAATCGACTTTTTTGTGTTAGCTTATCTTATTCTTCTTGAATTGTATCGAATAACCTACGGAGTTTGAGGGGTTCACTAGATTTTTGATTCCTTCTCCATTTCTGAGAGCTGGGAAAGGTAAATATTACTATATTATTTCTTCCCTCTTCTTCCTCCCTGACTTCATACTCGCTCTAACCCAACAATAAGACTCGAGTCAAAACGAGAGAAAAGGAAGCTATCAACCTGAACTTACTGTCTGGCTGACGGTTTGAATATCGTCAGTACACACTTGTGCTGACGGCGACGGAACTTCTTAACCACGGTCTTAGAGAAAGCAAGGACATCTCTGGGGTAAAGACTCTTTTCCATATCCACCTTATGATATCCACTATCTAATAGAACAACCACCATTCCACTATGATCTACTTCACACGTCAATATGATAGAACAACTACAACTGACTCTTCAACTCTATGATATTGACTGGTTGGAATATTCGTCAGATATTCATTTCTTCTATATCATTAGTATAGTATTCGAGCTTTGATATAGATTCTCACCTAACTGCTTACCATTGGACAGTCACTATGTATGTCACTTGCTTTCACTCACTAGAAGAAGATCGTCAGACGATTGAGCTGTTGGCGACCGTCAGACGATTGTGGAATTAGCTTTCCTTCCACTTCTTGATGGGATTATGCACTGGTTCGAGGGCAGAAAGACTGGAAATGGATTAGCTTAGCTTACAAGTAGGCGGGCTCTAACAGAAGTGCTAATGGCTGGCTTTACTTTTCTAACAACACTGCCTGGCCTGGAACTGATCCAGAGAGAAAAGAAAGTCCTATTCTCCAGTCGCCGTCCTCCCAGTCTGTTAATCTCTAGCTTTTGGACCTTCGACAGCTGAGCACATCCTGTTCTCTTGAGAATTGTCAACCATATAGTTGGGGTTGCTTTCGATGATGTCGATCCAACCAATCCAATTACAGTTGCTCTAATAGAATGACTTCTTTCCCTTGTTTAGTTTAGCTTTTGTGTAAAAGTCAATGAGTCCTCCATTATGTTGGGTCAAGGGGGAATCAAAGTCGGGAGGTCATAAAATTATCCTGGTCCTATCGAACCAGTCACTTCATACCTGGCCTGAAGGAAGGAATGAATCAAGGGATAAGACTGTGACTTAGCTAGAAGGCCAATAGCCGTACCAGAAAGCTGTCCCCGGAACAACCAGACCCACCACCATTCACTGCATTGGTCCCAAACTCTCAAACTTCATGATTCAGGGAGCATTTCCTGGTCCACACCTTGGAATTTGAGACTGGATATCTTAGTAAATTGAAGAAGTGCTCAGACTCAGCTGTGATCAATCTTCCTTGAAGTTCGATTAACTACGTGGGAAAAACGTCAGTTCAACCTCAATACCTCAAGTAATGGTATAGGAAGAATCCGAGGATGAGAATGAGGAAGTAGAGAGCAACCAATCTTCTTGTAGTGGAGTTGAGACCTGTTCTTTATATCTTTCTTGATCCTCGATTTCTCTTTCAGCCAAGGGTCTTCGAATAGGAGAAGAAAGGCAGAGGTCCCTATGCCACTGACTAGAAGATGCGAAATGCAGGAATGCAATAGAGGGCAGATAGGCCACGAGAGAAGTATAAGCCAGAGTAGTTCTGGTAAAGAAGGACTCTTGGGGGTCTAATTTGCTTTCTATCTGACAGTACAAAAAACAGGAAGGGGTGGTTCTTTCATTGCTTTGACTTTGAGAAGAGAATCGTTGGTTTAACCGACGAACTACGTGGGAAATATGAGTTGAGAGGACAAGAGGATTCGATCTCCACGAAAGGCTAAAGAAAGATAAAAAAAGCGAATCATCTTTATTTCTATATTATACGCAATTTCTAAATAAGGGAAAATTACATATAGAGAGGCGCAAAGGACAGATATGCCAATTTGGGATAAGAAGATAAAGATTTCAATAACTTAGACTCGAATTTGAAATAAGCTAATAAGCTCTTTCTCGATTCGCCGCATTTCTATCTCTTACTATCAAAAAGAAGACTAGCTTTTGGTATCTTCACTAACTCGATTCAAGAGCGACTCCAGGGCGTTAAGCTCGGTGAGGTGGGTTCGAAAGACAGAGAGTTGATGAGGAGGCTTTTATAAGAAAAAAGGCATGGTTCTTTCAATTCCGCATCCGGGGAAAGCAGCTTCCGCTAAAAACCATATCTGCTACTCTGACATTAGCTATTCGAGTAAAATCATAGGATTGAAAGCCGATTGCTACTTTCTTGCCTTGGGGCATCGCATTCTGGATAACGTAATAAAAAGTCTTTCTCTACTGTCTTCACCCTGGTCCTCTCATACGCCGAGGGCTCAATTACAGGTTCCTTTATAGGTCAGCCCCTACGCTAGCGCTGGTGCTGACTTGCTAGATCTTGCTTTCAGGTTCTTTAGTAGTTCTACAAAGGGTTATTAATGGGATGTTATTAATGGGATAAAGTCGAAACTTTGACTCCAACTATTACTGAAATGGATAAGATTGTATGAAGGAAGAGAGAGGACTGATCGGGTGAGAAGTCCGATTGATGACTGACCTTTCTATGCTGCCATTGATAGTCTTTTCTAACTTCTTACTAACCTTAAAGCTAACTAGAAGGCGAAGTATCTAATGGGTATTAGGGACGAGCTCTTAAAGAAGACTAAAGGAGCCCTCCCAGCAACTAAACAATCAAAAGTGTGCGATCCTCCCCATAGTATAGGCCTAGTATGATTGACATATCAAGTCAAGAGGGCGAGGACCCTATGGCAAATGGATGGGATAAATCCCTAGGGTCGGGCGGTTGCTACTCCTGGGCTAGGACTACTATGTCCACCCAAAAGCTCTAATTCTCAGGCTAGTCCGAAAGCAATAAAAGAAAAGATTAGCAAGGCTAAGGAAAACAAGTACAAGCATATGTATGCCTTGTTTATAGAATGCCTTTCCGTCTAAAATCACGAGTTCGGACTTTCCTTTCTATCTGCAGACTGCCTAGAGACCTCTTTGAATAATAGAAAAGCAAGCAGCACAAAATGCCTATGCTACTGTTAGAATTTTCTGAAAGGTAACTATCTCGGTTTCATAGAGAAATTTATATAGAATCTTTGAAAAAGACTTTCTTTCATAAGAAAGAAAATACTTACTATCTTTGGGATCTGATCCTACACCGCTGCTCAAGACTTTAGTGGATCGACTCTATTACATAAGTTAATTCCTAATTCTTATCTCACATTATGAGATAAGTACGCAGTTATTATTGTATCGGCCCAAAACCTCGCTAATTGATCTTTACGGTGCTTCCTCTCTCTCTATCAATTAAAGCCTGCGGGAAGCGCGAAGAGCTAAGCCACTAATGTCGTGGCGAAGGTTAGACCTCATAAAGTCAGCGAAGCTAAGGTTTCGTATGTGTGATAGAGAAAGGAAAAGCGACCCCGTGCCCTACTACAATTCTTATTCAATAGTTTAATATTACTACAATGTCGTGCCGATGTCTCCCTTACGAAATTGAAGATAAGTCTTTTGATTAGGGGGGGTGACAACCGAGGCTTTTAAGAGAAGTTGCCATATAGGTTATAAAGAGCTATCTCATATCTAATAGGAATAATCCAATTCTTATGTCTACTGTGGGAAATGGGGTCCCAAGACCATCTCTTCGACGACGTAGACAAAGGGTTCCCATCATGTTCGATCTGAGAAGAGAGATGGAGAAGAAGATGTCCTCCTCAAGGGGTCGACGCCCTCGCTCAGAACTAAAGGATCCTCGCACATCGGCACTCACTGCATAAGCTCATAGGGCAAGATGAAGATCCGGAAAAAGGTTAAAGAGATCGTCAACTTCGCCTTGGCATGCTTCCATCAGCGCTGAAAAGAGAACTAAGGCAAGGCTGTTGATGTGCCACTGTATGGAGGGCTCAGAGAGAGTATAAGCACTTTCCTTCACGCTGAGTGTGAACTTCCGATTTGAGGCTGCTCTTAGACCAGGAAGATTGCTTATGACATCAATCAGCTAGGTCCGTCCTATGTCGAATAGTTTGTCAATGCATGCTTCCGGGAGAGTTCTTTGAACTCGATTCGCCGTGTGTGATAGAATTGTTTGAAGGAATGGAATCCGAAGCAAAGAATGCTCTGTTTGCTATTGAATCAGAATGGAAAAGCATTAGCAGGGCTGTTAGCCATTGATTCTAAAGCATTTTCGCTTCCAGGCACGTATGTGAATAGGCGGCACTGGTCTTTTTCTTCCTTTTGCATTGTCTCATCTCGTGCAGCAGGAGGTTGAATAGTCTAAGAAGATGGCATAAAATCAAGGCTCTTGTCTTTTAGTAGTTAGCTTTGCTTTCTCCTTAGCCTCAGCCTCTCGTCAAGGGAATCAGCTGTGGGGATCTCTATAGATGCGGCTTTACCGGGGTTAGCTTGACTTTGACTCTCTCTTGCTTGAGAATGCACTGCTGGTAGGAAGAATGCTGACTTCATGTCCGAGCTGGGTGAATCCAAAAGGACTTTCTTCGTTGAACGAGGGGATCCTCTTTTGGTTGTAGTCCCGTATTCAAACAAGTACGTAATTCGTCAGTAAGCGAATAATCCTAGCCGGGCTGGTAAGCCTTCAATTCGTTCTATGAGTCCACAGCTCTTAGCTTTCGCATCATTCCATCTTTCACCCCCACCTAAGTCCTAATCCGATAAGCTTATCAGTTCAGTCAGCTTCTCCCGCAGCAAGAACTTCGTTTTCTTACCTATGATGATAGATCTTGGCCTAGTGTGAAGTATCATCTTATTACCTGAAAGTGATCCGAGGATTCGTTTCACTATGTGAAACTCATTCTGTCTATTTACCTAAACTCCAAGCAGTAGTTATACCGGGCAAGCTTTGTATTCCAGTCTAAGGGCGGGATCAGCACGGGAAGCACATGCTTATCGGATAGGAGGACAGAAAGAGGTAATACACGATCAAAGGATCTAACAATAGTGATGTGATTGAAGGCTCAGCGGGCTTCCTAGAAATGAGGCTTATCCTTAGCGCGAGGCAGGTCTTCTTTCCCACCGTGCCCGCCCACCGCCCTCACTCCGCTCGCCTCTGTTATTCATTTCATGTAGAAAGATGAGACCCATTAGGAGATAACCATGGCATAATCTAACCTGAGCCACACAAAGACTCCCTTAACGGTGCGGGCACTCCCCCCCAAGGAGCTTGTGCAACACCTTGAACCTCCCTTCAGAGTCAAAGGTTGCCCAGGTGGCTACTAAGCCAGTCAAACTCAAGAAAGAAGATTCAAGGCCAGCAAAGTAGACTGTAAAGAATTTCTTTATATAGGCCTCCTCCAATTCAGATGGAAACCTGCGTCCCCAAAGAAAACGCAGTCCCAGCCATCACCTAGGAAAGATCCCAGCTGTCAAGCAAGTACCACACTCCAACGAGTGGCACTTAGATAGCTGAGAGGATCCTAATGTAAAACTAACCACCGAAACACTTGTCACTGGTACAATCCGATCATGCCATAGTGCTGACGAACAACATGAGACTTCCGGTTTCCACACCCACCAGAAGCATCGCCACCCTGTCAGAGCTATGACAGGTAGCGTACTAAATGACATTTGAACTACACCTGACCCCTCACAAGGAACAGTTGTGTTATCGTAACTGAATTATATAGTGGAGCAAGCAGGTAATAACCCCAAAACTCTATCCATCATTCTTGCCTTATTCAACCAAGAAGGCAACTTCCTCATTAAAGGGCGCCCCACAGTATACAAAATACAGAAGTGAGGGTAGCCAAGGTGCACCTCTCCATAGGACCACTCCATGTGGTTACCCTACAAGGAGGTACGAAGTAGCTAGAGATTCGTTTCAAATGAGTTGAGACTAAGGTACAGAGATTCGTTGAACATAGTTGAACATAGTTCAACTCATTGGGATCTTGACCTTGAAAGGTCCAGATCATCTTTTCCTATGAAAGCATGAGATAGAGTGTTTCGAGACTTCGATGTCGATCGATAACCCTTCTTCTCTGGAGTGGAACAAGGGCACCCAGTCTAAGAAGTGGAAGTTTATGACGATGCCTGAAATGAGTAATCCAGAACCTCTATCCGTCCATCTATGGAGGTTTTTTCAAGCCTGATCCGCTGCCTGTGAAGACCAAGAAGTAAGAGTGGTTGGACGATTAACTAGGTCTATAAGCCAAAAACTAAATGAAAAGGACCAAAGATAGCTGCTCCCCTTGTTCCTTCCAAAATTTATCGGATGAAAGTTGTGAACGTAAGCGGTGCACATGAAACGTATGCGCTCTTTGAAATGACCCTTCCTTCCCCGTATCCGATGTTCTTAGTCTTTCCGGTCTTGTTGGAAGAAAAATAGTGGGTGAAAGAGAAGTGCTTTAGTCTTAGTTCCGGGAGGGAATGATTGCACATTCAAGGACCCGAAGCAAGCACCCGACCATCGTAGATCAGTTGGATTAGTCTAAATAGCTAGAAAATTTCCCAGCCAATGGGCAAGCTAGTTCTTTAGCAAAATCCGTAGTCTTTCAAGCTATGGATAAGAGAGATAGGCTCGTGAGAACTCCCACTCCTCGGTCGGGTAAAGCGTCAATCAAGTCGTCTCGTAAAAGCTCCCACTCCTCGCAAGGCTAAGAAAGCGCTTCGGCTAGGGCGAATGGTTCTAAAAAAGGAAGCCACATTCATTCGATCTTTGAACCAACTCAACTGAAGGACTCGACGACTGGGGCGGAACAGTTTCCATCTATCGGCCTTAGGGGCTGCTTTAAAGAGTACCTGTTCTAGCTAGCAGCCTCTTTTTCCTGATGAGGAAATAGCGGCCGATTAGCTACATCCTTTAAGTCCATTAGCGCAAGTCACTCCATTAGCTCTATTAGCTACAGGAAGAGGATATCGACTTATTAAAGGGGCGGGCGGCAGTCGGACCTTTTTATGAACTGATAGCGCAAACTTTATGTCGGAATCAATCTGGCATTCCGCTTCGAAAGCTGTCTTTCTAATGGCTTCTCTATATCTATCGTTGTAGGCTCGACTTTCTTTATTCTCTTCTGTAAGACATTTAGTGGTTTTTTCCCTATCGCATGCCATGTTGAATCGATAGACGAAAAAGGAATGAAAGGAGAGGGCTGTATCGAATCATAGAAGAGGGTCTTACCATCACTCTTTCCTCGTCGAGACAAAAGCATAATGATAAGCAATGGAGATCCATGAAGCCATGATAGAGTTTGCACCAGATTCATACAGAAGGACGATAGCCTTTAGTACAAATTCATTATAGTAAATGAATTATGACCCGACTTTCACCTCTTAAACTCGTTCAAGCGACATTCATCTTAGCAAGACTATTCTTATATTCAGTCTGAAGACTCCCTTCTGTCGTTCGACATAACTACACTATCTGGAATTCTCCTATATCAGGAAGTGGCCTTTAGGCTCTGCCCTTTCGCTTTCCGACCCCCGTTGAAGCAATTCCCTCCGCTCCCGATGAATGAGTCACTACAGACTGAAGATGTAGCTAGCAGGTCCTTGCTTCTCCACAGTTCTGGCTAATCCATGAGATCAGGGCTACCCGCCGTAGCAGTGAATCCTGACCATGAAGAAAGGTAGTTCCACAAGCCCTTTCTCTTTACGTAATTTCGGGGTTGGTAGTTAGCTGCGCAGCAACCAATCCACCTAACGGGAATCAATCAATCCTAAATAGAGTCCCAAGAACGAGGAGAAAGAAGAGTTTTTCCCCTTTTCTTTATTTGATTCGGGGGCTCCCAGAATACTTAGGTGCCGGAGAGAAGAAAGCACGAAGTTTCAGGAACAGGTAAAAAAGGATCGAGAATTACATGAGGTCTGATGCCCACTCCCTTGAAAAGAGGGAACCGGGCTATGTAGGCACCTGGCCGTTCAGAAGTAGCGAAAGCTCGACCGGTAAAAAGAGGAGAGAATTTCTTCAATAAGAACGCATATCCTGTCCTCATGAATGGACTCTTTTTAATGTGTGAAGGCACAACGAAGATCTAATTTCCGGGGTATGAGTCCTCTATGCCTCTCATGTCCCTCATTCCGTTCGTTGAAAGCCCCAGAGCTGTCGAATCGAAGTGATCTAAGCAGGAGCCTGTTCCGGTTGGGGAACCATTCCACGCAAATATGGCTGTCCGGAGAATCCGTAGCTGCTAAGGAAGAGGGTCAAGCCATAACGGATTGATGTGGCGTAGCGGCGACTGGAATCGATCTGAATGAAGCTTCAAGCGTAGTTCTGGGGCTTCTCAATAGAAGGTTGAATAGGATTGAAGAGGTGCCTTTCAGAACTACCTTTGAAAGCGCAGTCTTAAGTGAACAGATAGAACGAAGGAACCCTGGATGAGCCTTGCTATAGTTGTGAGTCCAGTCCGTAAAGATTCACCCGGTATCACCCACACTCATTACTACATACCCAGGCCATACAGTTAGAGCATCTGCGCCCTTATCGAAAGTCTATTCGAGAGAGAACTCGGGGACTCATATCACATTTCCGGCTCGGGATGACCCACCCTTAGGCAGGGCCTTTCGAAGATCAATAGTCGTTAAGTGAGCCGCCTGGTGCCAAGGAATGAATTCGGTTAGACTACGGGAATCGACGATCAACGATCCCGGCGTCCGTCTTTACTTTATATGTAGAATATGTAGATGTCTTCCTTCTGGTTCCAAGATTCACTCTCATTTCAGGGGTGGCACGATCTTGGGTTGTCGGCGGCGTGAAGGATACGGTATAATGTTAGACTTTCAACTATATAGTATAGTCATATTCTCCAACAAGGAGAAAGCATTGAAGGGCTGCTTGACGGAGTGATCTTTCCCTGTCTTATGGAAATGAAATATCATAAGAGAAGAAAGAGAGCTTTAGAAGGAGCCAATCTTTTCTTTATGCCCAAAGACTCCCATGCCTTTCTTTTCTTTCATTCCAAAATTCTCCGCCTTTTCTCAGCTTGACACCTACTTTAGAACCATCCTTTTCTAAGTACGACAAAGCTTCCTTGTAAACTAAGGCGTTGATAGCTTCCTTTTCTCTCGTTTTGACTCGAGTCTTAACCGTCCGACCCGACCTCAGACTCTTTCTTCCCGACCTATTTGACTCTCTGGCCGTAGTTATTTAGGTGGTATTCCGAGATCGAATTCCTCCCAGGAACACACGAAACAAAGATATGAACTGGGTAAATAGAAATGGAAAAGAGATGTTTCTATTTCATCCAAATTAGTTGCTTTTTCTACATCCATATGATCTACTAAAGTAGATCGGTATTGACCATATAATAAAAGCAGATCTTGGTCCATGGAGTCCCAAGAAGGTAAGAACTCCAACCTGTCCGATG